GGAGGGTGCTTCTCAGCTAGAGTTGGGGGTGGGGTCGCTATAGTGGCTAGGGTGAGTCTTCCTACACGGCTGGACGCCCGGCTCTAGACGAAGCTGAGGGGGTTACCACCACATCCTCTCCCGATAGACTCGAAGCTCTTCATAGTCAGGCGTGGTAGAAAATCTTCTCTCAAAAAGAGACAGACCAGAGATGACAGAGGAAGGTATTCGGTTCAAAAAAGATACGGCAGTCAGAACAGCTTCAGTCCAAAATTGACTAAGGACAGAAGCAAGCTACAAGCATTAGCAACCGCTTTCGTTTAATCTTTCAAAAAATCAAAAAGAAAAAAAGAATCTTTTTTCTTTTTTCGTTTTTGAGTTATTTTTAGAAGAGAGAAAGAGTAGAAACAAAGGGTACGCTCTCTAGAAGATTTGCTCGGAGCTGTTCACTTTCGCTCGGTCGACTGGTATCTTGAAACCTCTTCGCTTGCGGGGGCAGGAGTGGAAACATCTGAGAGAGCGCTTCGCGAAAGAAGCGTGTGGCGCGGTGAAGGGTTCCCGTTGGGGTTTCCGGCTCTCCCGGTCTCCACCTACTTGTGGAAGAGGGGGGGGTGAGTTGATATTAAGGTGTCAAGGCGCTCGAAGAAGGCCACAAGTGGAAGCAACCGATGCTTTGGTCATTCAGTTGACTCCTTGCTGCCAGTCCGTGCTTGCTGTCATGCTGGCAAAAGCGGGGCTTTCGGTCGGTTTTACCTACTATTGGATTTGAACCAATGACTCTCGCCGTATGAAAGCGATACTCTAACCGCTGAGTCAAGTAGGTCAAGCTGAGTCAAGTCAGAGAAAATAGACCCCTAGAAGTAGAAGAGAAAGCCGCGCAACCAAAGTTCCCCTTACTATACAAGGGGGGGCGGAGCGCTAAGAAAGAGAAAGCGTTATCACTATACGAAATGAAGCAGCGGCTAGCACGCTAAGCTAAGATCAACCACTTGGAGAACGCGGAGCCTTTCTTTCTCGGTCGTCTGTCTTAATAAGTTAAGCGGATTCCAATTCATGTGGTCGTTCTCTGTTGCATTGGTGTTTTCACTCCCCACTCTCCACCCTAACAAATGTTTCCACTATATCTCAGGAGTAGTCAAAGGAAGTACGGCGGGTCCGAGTAGGAAAAAATGAACTAAGAATTAGGGCATAGAACAATGGATCAATTCATTCAACAAGATCCGTTCGGATCAGACCAGGATGAATGGGATTGGTTTGACCTCTCGCTCGGAATTAACCCGCCGCCGACAGATGTCCCATGCCACGTTTCGTGAACAGCTATGCCCGAGAATGAATGAATTGTGATATAGCGCCGAATAAGTCACAGCTCTCCGACTTGAAATCCATAAAGGACTTTAAGTCGGGAATAGAGCTGTGGTAAGCAATATAGATTGCCCCTGACTCTCTCTCTATAAAAAAAGCCCTTCTTAATTCTTAACTTAATAAGGCTTCGGCCCTATGGAGTAAAGGGAAGTGCAGATCTGGAGTGTTTGGACGAGAAAGAAAGGCTTTGCAGCAAGCGGAGTTGTACCGAAATGAATTTTCCGGGCATACGAGAAAAGAATCCAGCCGAGCATATTTGTTTGCTAGTTTCTTGATCCCGGAAATCTTGTACTCAGAGTCACGGATAAAGTGGACTACCCAGCGCCTTTGATACTTGGTGGATGACCTTTCTAGTGGCTTTTTCCCGTCCCTTTTGGGACCATTCACCCTTTTCCCAACCAAGCATAGGTAGAAGCCCTCTTTCCCATACACAACGACGGTTCCAGGCAAGATTAATAGTTTATAGTCGACTCAATATCGGCGAAATCCCCCATTGAATCTCTTTAGTACCTATTCTCTTGTAGTGCACCCTTCCTCGAAAGAGTAGGCGGTTGAAAGACCCACCTCTGAATAAAGTTTAGGTTGGGAGATCTCAAAGGGGAACCTCGCTTAGCTTATCAGTCCCTGTATTATTCAACTCATCTGTCCACTTATCTTGTCCAAAGCAGAAGGAATTTTTCAATCCTTTGTTTCGAAGGTAATCCGCCAGTCTCTAGACTGGAAAAGATTCAATCCACTTGTTGGCCTGCTTCTATGTCCTGTAGCTTCTAAGGCATTAGCTTCAAAGGGGCTTGTTGGCCCCCTTCTTAGCTCCTGAGGTCTGCTTTAATTTAAGCTTCGTCGAAAAAGGCCCGTAGCTTACAACATCTTATGAGAAGGGCCTGTAGCTCGATACAATTTAAGGCCAGTTGCGTACTTGCTAGAGACGGATTCCGCCATTCCCTGAAACATCAGGGCCCAGCTTGAAAAAGATTTGGATGCGGATGATAGAGAGCATATTTTTTATATATCCCCAAAATGAGAGCTATTAGATGAGAAGAGACTTCGCGCCATGGAACATGCCCAGGTCTACCAGAAAAGGGGCTTTCAAGTGAATTCCAAAATAAGGTAATATAGAGAAAGGTCAACATAGGAGATAAAGTCGTGAAAAAGATTCTTTCCGGACGTGAGCCTCACCCAAGAGGGAAACTCCATTTTGTGCTCGATCTCTTCTGTCATGCATCATGGCTGGGTGAGTTGTCCCATTGCGAAGGAACCTCCGTGCTTCCAATCTGGTCATGCACTTCTTTAAGATGTGGAACCTGGGAGCTTTCCTCTTATAAAGAGGGCTAAATCTTTCGTAGGGGGGGTAAGGAGGGTGCCGAGGTCTTAATAGAAAGCGGTTGATAGTCCCGTCTGCTAGGCTTTTCCGAACTTCCCTTCGCCTTTCTATCTCTTAGTTAAGGGGGTTTCAGAGAATCATCCGAACGAGATAAGGTTGTCAAATGGGGGAAGAGGAACGAGAGGCGTCCCTGGCTCACTAGTAGGTGACGAGGGGATTAAAAAAAAGGGCTCTTTTCACCTGCCCATGCATTCGTTCGGATCCATTCTTCCTTCTTTACCTTTTCAACCCACCCTTACTAGCTAATAGGGCTTACTAAAAAAACGAATTTGCCTCTTCCTGGTAATGAATTAAGCGGCAGCGAGGAGGTCCGGTTCCATAGTGATTTCGTCTGCTTTTGGAACTTAGATTCCTAGGGACAAAGAAAGTGACTTCGGACTTTTGAATTCTCAGAACCTCCTTCGAATGAAAGAACTTGAGAGGGTCTCACAGGCATCTCTCTTCGAGCGGCAGTGCAAGCTCGGATGGTGTTAGCGCTGGCAGAAAGTCCTGGATTAGTTTGTACCGGTGTAGGTCCCTGAGTGGTGACTTGTCCCCCTTGATGTTGTGGCATTGGATTAGTATAGATCCCCAGTAGCTTCAGTGACATTGGCGGCTTTAAGGTATGCCTTAACTTCGTTCCAATTGAGAAGATTTTCATCTAGATGACATCACGCAAAGTATGACACTCTTCGATGGTACGGACGCAAAGTATGACACTCTTCGATGGTACGGCCTGCGTATCGGTGAAATGGACAGAACTTTGAATAGTCGAGACCAGGAGGCCAGGGGAGTGGTTTATCTCTGGGCAGAGAAAGTTTTACAGGGCAGAAGGTGGAGAAGGCTGGGCCGTAGCTACTATACTAGGAGAAAAGTATGACCTCTTTAAGATCTGGGATAGATCTTTCCGATGATATCCATGGCCCACCCTCGAAACGGCCAAGGCTTTATAATCGGGTATAACTCGGAAGCCGGCTTGTGCTGGATTCCTGCAAACCTCTGGCAGGCATCGCAGCTCTTAGCATGTGCTACGTAATCTGCATGCAAGGACCGTAGGCCAGTAGTGGCCATGTCTCCGGATCTCTCGAATTTCCCTCAGCGCGCTCGATCTACCTATCTTTCTGAGTTTGATTGGTTTTCGCTCCAGCTGACCTTTCCCTTTAATCACTGACAAAACCTACCTTTCATTTCTTCTTACCCTAGGAGCTTTCAGCAAAGGACAGATTTCTTGGTCCATTGACATCGATCAACGAAATAGACCTCCTTCTTTCACTTTTGTCGTTGTCTTCCAAATCAAAGAGCCCCATTAAGTGAGTGTTCCGCGAGAAAAGAGAGGCTGACATCTTTTCTTATCTATCTATTTTCGTAAATGAAGAAGATAAGTGAGAGCTTACTGACTGCATCTTCTAAGAAGGGCTTGGAAGAAGAAATAGAATCTCCTTTCGAGTTCGAGAAAAGGTCCCATCCTTCAATATCATGATTGGGTCGACCAGGCCAGATCATGAGTGAAATATCATGATCGGGTCGACCAGGCCAGATCATGAGTGAATAGAAAATAGAAAATGTACATAGCAGTTCCAGCTGAAATACTTGGAATAATTCTACCACTTCTACTAGGAGTAGCCTTTTTAGTGCTAGCTGAACGTAAAGTAATGGCTTTTGTGCAACGTCGAAAGGGTCCTGATGTAGTGGGATCGTTTGGATTGTTACAACCTCTAGCAGATGGTTTTAAATTGATTATAAAAGAACCTATTTCACCAAGTAGTGCAAATTTCTCCCTTTTTAGAATGGCTCCAGTGGCTACATTTATGTTAAGTCTGGTCGCTCGGGCCGTTGTACCTTTTGATTATGGTATGGTATTGTCAGATCCGAACATAGGGCTACTTTATTTGTTTGCCATATCTTCGCTAGGTGTTTATGGAATTATTATAGCAGGTCGGTCTAGTAATTAGGGGGCGGCCGTTCGGTCGCCTATGATACTAGGACCAATAGGTCAAAAATGGGTTTGTGCCGCAGGTGTTGAACGATCCACTCTACACAGGTGTGGGCTTACAGGGCTCATAAAGCCTTTCTTTCATTCATCAAGAGGGCCCTGGTCGGTCACTTTTCTGGGCCGGGATCGATAAGTGGAAGGGAAGTCATAAAAAAGATATCTTGATCTTCGCACCTCAGAGCAAGAGGCTTGTCAAGCTGGCCTAAAATTATCATTATGATTCATTATTCTATAGAAAAATCTATATAATGAAGATAGAAATAAAAAGATTCGTTGTCTTTTAACCGGCTGTTCTTCTTTGTCAACGCTACTAAGGACCTATAAGTTCGCAATAATGAAAATTGGTTGTTAAAAAAGAAAAAGAAAAATAAAAGAAAAGGCGCTATTTAGCCCTACATTAGTAGAAGTAAGCGGCTGAGTTAGCCTAGCCTACCCTAAAAGTGGTAAAGTAGGGTATATAGTAGGCGAGCGAGTTAGCGAAGACGCTTAGGCTAATAGAAAAGAGAGCGTCGGTGCGTAGCCTTCATTCTACTACGCTACGAAAAGGTTACGAAATCACTTAGCTCGACGTTAGAAGAGTCAAGGGGGAACGCCATACCTACTTAGAAGAACCACTGTTCGCTGACTTTCTAAGGTCTAACCTTTCGCCCCCTACTGAAAAGGGGCACTTAGCTTTGTACCACTGCTAGACTACTTAAGATTTCAAAGCAAACCTACTTAGTTTCGCAAGCCTTTGTCATTGTCAGTCAACTAAGTAGGGCCTGAGGCCCCCTGTGAATCCGTAAATCTGAGGAGCATGCCGCAACAAAAGGATGGTCCCCTATGCATTTCATTCTTTCCGGAAGGGAAAAAAAGAAGTACCCCCCATCATAGTGAACCTCTCCTTGTGATCGGGATGAGGTAGATGCCTCCCAGCCGGGGGGCGGATCGAATCGGAGTTTCCTTAGGTAGCCACCGACCTACAGTTATCCTTAAACTTCCGTGCTTGGTGGAGAAGAAGCGAACAAAGGTACGCTCGCGCTGTCTTGTTCTCTGTCGCGAACTGGGATCGCTCGCCAGCTAGGTCAGATTGGAGCAACATTGTATGAGAACATATTACCCATATTCGGGGACAAGGGGCGAAACGACCTCTCGATCTACTTACTGCAGCCCAGGAATGAAAACGTCGTCTAGGCGTTACCTGTTGCTCCGATCTCCCCTACGCCTAGGACGTTGTCTGGGCCCACCAAGAGCCATAGTTAGTTGCTGTTTCCTTTTGGTAGTTTTTTCTCGTTGTTGATACCGGCAAGACCCAGCCAGATGATGTCTGCTGGTTGGTAGTGAGAGGACTCTTAGTACCTGCATACCCAAAAAGGGGCGCTGGTTAAAAAACAATCATTTTTCTCTTTCTTGCTCTCCCTTAGCAGCGGGAAAGGAGTCTATCTATCTGCCTAGCTTTGGTAGATTTCCCCCAACGCAATCCACAGAAATTCCACGAATCCCTTGGTGGATAAGTCCGACGACTCAGCAGCAGTGCGGAATTTTCTTTCTCGTCTGCTGGATCTGATCTATAGTTAGGGGGCAATACATACCAAAAGGTTCGAAGAAGGATAATGAGTGAAGATCTGCCCCAGCCAAGTCGTCGACCGCTGCGGTACCTGAACTGAATGCTCTGAGGTTGAAAGGCAAGTAGATAAGCAGATTCCTACCTGTATTTTTATTGTCTCGATTCGTCCACTGCTGCTACTGATAAGGGAAAAGGTTATGAAGTTGACTTCTTTGCCTTCTTGAAGGTGGTTGGGCATTAACCAACACAACAGTGAAACCCGATCCAGCTTTCGCTCCCTCCGCTTCCTCAGGGCCCTCACTTCCTCACTCAACTCACTCAGACGCTCGCCTCACGTCACTTCGCTCGCCTTGGGAGGAAGGCTACTGACGGTAGCGAATCTCAGAATACGAATAAGATCAGAAAGGCCATCATAAGAGCAAACAAGGCAATAGCTTCGGTTAGAGCAAAGCCTAAAATGGCATAACCAAACAATTTAGTATCCAATTACGGACTCCGTGCTACTGAATGGATCAACGAACTGAATATCTTTCCAATTCCGACTGCAGCTCCAGCTAAAGCAATTGTAGCAGTTCCAGCACCGATGACTTTTAAACCCTCTATAACATCTTTAAAAGTTTTCATTTCAGTCTATTAATTGGAAGCAGGATTTTGATTCTTGAAAGCGAGTTAAGTGGCTCTGAGGGGCACGAACGGTATAACAATAAGTACTGATTCGACTAGCTCGAACGTGGGGAACGAAGGCTTGAATGTGAACAAATAGCTGACTCTTGCAAGTTTGTGGCCAGCGATCACCCTCTAAGCTATACGCTTGATAACGAACTAAAGGGCTCGAAGCTATAGAAGCTCTACAAAAAGCAGTTCTTATGAATTTATGGCACAGTTCTTTAAGCTGGGTAAAGGTAAAGTAAACAGTAAACAGCAAAGACTCCCTATATCGAACCCCATTTTTTATATGCCTTAGTATAAAGAGCTGGCTTAGTACATATCCATAAATATGTCTTTTTGACTGCGGCATAGCTATCCCGTAGTTTTCCTTTTCATAAGAGAAAGGATCCTGTATAGTATACGTAAGTTTCCCTATATCTAAGTATTTACCTTATATGCCTTAAATTTACAGATGAGTCGGGATCCTAATCTTACTATTACAATTATAGGATCAGCTCTTATTTGCAATCTTCCTTAAAGAAAGTCTAAGGTAGTTGCAGGTCCATTTTCCTTTTTTATAATGTGCGGGATTCCTACTCTGAGTAGGCTTCTTCGTGCGTGCCATTCTAGGAGTCTTTACTCCGGTATAAAGTTATATCAAGGTCAATAATTTCTTTCTGGTCCACCAAGAAAAAATCATTTTTTCAACTAAGGTTTATTTAAGTCCGCCACAGCATGCCTTTTCCGTCTATAGCGGATAGGTAATTTAGCTACCTCCGCAGCAACAATTGCTTCAGCGGGAGCTGTCGTCGTGGGATCCGTAATAGTGAGCATTGTAACTGATACCGGGAGTTTAATATCTAGTTTTTTCTGCTTACGAAATGCTTACGCTTACCAAAAGGACTAGGACATCTTGTCAAAAGCAAAAGCGAGCGGTGACTCTATCGGAATCTATAAAACTCGACTGGAACCCACAAATGAATCTGTCTTGTCTAGAGGTCTATGCCCTTAACCACTGCGTGTTTACTGACACACTATCCCACCTTAGGGTAGCCCCCCCTTATTTCAAATAGAATACCTATCCTATTAGCCCTGAATAGCTCTGAAGCAGGAAAGATTCTTTGCTTTTCTACACTACATTCTGGACGGAAAGGAGATGGTTGTTGAACATCTTCCTGGGCCCCTTCCTTTGTACTCTTCCCTTCTTCTTCCCCTCCGACCTGTGCTATCCATTCTGCTTGCAGTATTATAATATTAGTCGGTCTTGGGTCTAGGAAATGCCAACAGAGAAGCAAGCCGAACCACCATAAGCGGATCCTGAGCATGAGTCAGTACGTCAACAATCATAAAAAAAACCTCCATATAGCACATTTCCCAAAAGAAGGATTCTTTGTCAGGTCTTTCCAATGCCGGGGACAGCAGCAAACCACCTTTTTGATTCACAAATGATTGTGATTGTGGAGTTGAGGGTGCTAGACGACTCGGCGATTCTACCCTACCTTTTTCCGATTGCTGCTTGACGAGAAAAAACCGCATGTTTGGCTCTATATTCAGCTTTTTGGCTTAGTAAGCTCTTCTTTCTCTTTCAGGCACTCTACCTCAGCAGGGAATCTAGTTCAGCAAGGTCCATAGGGTGAGCTCGTTTGAAGACTTTCCGCTCATCTCCCGCCTTCGACTTGAAAGCGATAGGCTTTTCGCTCCTCTCCTGCTTGGAAGCTCTCTTTTAGTCGGAGAAGCGATACCTGTCGACCGTGAGGGAGACTACCGTCGACCGACCTTAGGAGGGAGACTACCGCCCCTGAGGGGCTTGTTGCTAGAGGCATCCCCTCAAATGAGATTTATCAACTCTACAACAGCTCCGGTTTTAGCAATAAGAGCCCGCCTTCCGGGTCCTATATTCTAGTTACTAGCTTCAAAGGAACTACTAAAAGAAGGAGTCAAAGCATCGGATAGTGCTACCTACGAGTGAGTCACCCGCCTGGTTACCTGTCCTTATGAAGGAAGGTGCGCATGAAAGTCTTTACGGAAGACCATCAAATTACTGATTAGGAAGGTATTTAAGGAATGAACTTCTATTACAGGGATTCTTTTATTAAGACCTTTCGGATAGATAGCCCTATTGAATGAAGGTTGAACACCAACCCGCCTGGAAAGCTAAGAGTCGGCAAAGACCTAGCTGTCGAGGAATGAAAGAAGTCGCTTTCTAGGAGAAGGAGTACGAGGAAGTCAAGTCACAGGCAAGCAACCAACAGGCTAAGAGCTATCTCCCAACCTCTCCCTTATTGACAAAATGAGAGGGATTTCAGGCAATTAGCATATAAGAATTCCTGCCCTAGAAGATCGCATTTCTGACTTGAGCACCGCCTTTAGGCATTTCAGTTCTCAGGATCTTACGAAGAAAGGCTAAAGATCGTACTGAACACAACCCTATGATATGAGTGAAGGCGAGCCAGGAAAGCACCCTGAACTCATAGGGGGAAGCTTGAATTCAGGGGCTCCTAAACAAGAGTTTTGACTAGGTAGATTTGCCCTTCTACGCCGTTTTAGGTGAGTTCGGACTCAATCATTGACCGGAGATTGGGACAGAGCGGATGGCAACTAGCTGACTTCTTCCTGTCACTCGTACAGATCTGATTGAAGATATTGCATTAGAAAGGGATACAAAGTAACTTCCGAAGATTGAAAGAGAGGCAATCCCAGTTCGATACTGGTCTTGTTGCACTTCTTCGAGTTCATGACGGATAGCCCGCTAGGGACTGCTTGGCTTGTTAGCGATAAAGCGCATAAAAGAATGCCATTTCTCGATCGAGAAAATAGGCTCAAGTACATTAGTCCGTAACTGCCATTTTGACTAGGTGGATTTTGCCTTCTAGTTGACTTCTTTCTGCGGGATACCCTAGTTAGAGCAGTGAAACCTTTAAGGCAAGAGATGCGGGCACTACCCGACTTATTTCGGTATTGCATATAAGTACAAGTTTAGATGTGGCCATCTAGACAAGTGAAACGGTCCTTGCTGTCGAAGTTTACTACTGGAAATTGGGAAGGGCTATAAGTAGGCCGTTTGCTATTGCTATAAGGGCTGCTCGCCTTTATACGGCTTGGCTTCGCTATCGCTTCTATGTAGTGTAGTGGTCGACCTAAAAAGTCGTATTCCTTCCATGCCTATTATCCAGTGCTAGAAGCTTCGCCAGAAGCAAGCAAGACGAGGTCGCTCTGCTTCGTAGACAAGGCTCGTTCCGTACTTTACTTACGAGCTCGTGTAGTACTCGCCCCTATCTCTTCTCTAAAGGGGCGCACACTCGCTGTCTACTAAATGAGCTCACGAAGCGATCTGGGAGCGAAGCCTTAAATTGAGTTGCTTCCCCCCTTTTCTTTTCCCTCACCCTACTCTTTCATTTCCGCTTAAGCTTCCCCGGTTTGGGGGATTAATTGATTGGATACCCGAGAACCATAATCTTTCCTAGGAACAGCTTCTACGACGATAGATAGGGGTCAGGTTTGTTTGGCATCTATGCCCCCTGCCCTCCAAACAGTATGGGAGCCTTTCAGCTCGTACTGCTCACACTCCTAGATCTTCACGGCACCTCCTCCACCATAGTGTGAGCTGGGAGCAGCTCCGAAAAGCGAGGCCTACTTAAATAAGTAATGAGCTTTCAACAACGTTAACAACACTACGAAAAAAGTAAACTATGGTTGCCCACTGATCTGATCATAGGTGAAATCCAACCCCTTCTCTGCTCCTTTCCTGACCCTTTCCTTCGCTACTAGGAGAGTCGCTAGCTTGCTTGCATTCTATTCTATAAACGGAGCGGCTTGTCGAGTCTACGAAGCTTCGTAGTTGCTCCCCCCCCCCCCTTTTTTTTTTTCTTTTGCCCCGCCATGCCACTAGATCCATAATGACCGGCGAGTCGGAACATGTATGAATATAACCACGCGGAGCGCCGTACCGGCCTATCGAAGCGAAGAAAGAGATCATTGAGCCTATTATTTAGCCGAGCTAAGGTTTGGAACCTTTATAAATAAGATATCTATCTATATATAAAATAATAAGCTAAGGGGGCTGGAAATCGCAAGAATTGAAAAGTCCTCCATTGAATGGGATGAGAAAGACAGGTTCGGAAATGGCCGGATTAGCAGGAGGAAGGGCGGCCCCACCCTGAAACAAAGGTGTACGTACATAAATAAAGAGACTGGTTATGGCCTTGAAGGGCTCCTTCCCATCTATCTTGACTGGGAAGAGGGGGGAGGCTCTTGCGGAAGCCCTGCCCGCCCTTCTCTATTCTATTTTGAGGATCCGGCTTTCCGGACTCGTAAAAGACGGCTAGGAACAAGAATAGGGTCAGTAGTCTCTGCCGTTGCAGGTCCTTCTCCTTCCGCTGAGATGGCCCTCTTTTTTGTTTTGTTTGTTCACCGCGGCACAAAATCATGAAGAAGCTGGAATAACTCAGAAAGAGAGTGGCGCCTAGCCGTTGAGAGCGTCTGTTGTCTTTGTAGAGGAACAGTACGATCTTGGACTGGCCCCCTTCGCATGACCTAGAAAGAAAAAGAAGTCCGTGCTACTATAAGGCCTCTAAACTCCTCCCTCAGGACACTGTTGCGTTGCCCATGGGGACGGGCTAGCCCCGACTTCCATAGGTCCTTGGTTCGACCTCCTAATGAGAATTGAGGTCCTTGCGCGGGCGTCTCATCCCTAAGACTTGTTTGCTCTGTATGGAGTGCCCCGTGGTTCCTCGAGTGCCAGCCGCAGAGAGGAATGCCATCAACTAGGGCGCTATTGGCCACTAACCACTCGCTCGCCGGACGCTCGGGCTCCGCGTTTCAAGTTCGTTATCCTAACCGTATCCTCTGCTCCACCGGGAGCCTGACCCCTTCTTCTATCTTATCTACTGCCTTGCTCCTCGGCTCCATACTGCTCCAGCCGCTCGCTGTAATAGCTTGCTTCTCGGGTGGCTCGCACCCTGGGTGGTGCGGCTGAGCCAGAGTGGGCTCAGCAGTCGGCCTATCTTTCCGGGCGCACGCATAAAGGCATGATTAGTTCCACAAATCTCACTGCACTGACCATAGTAAACTCCTTCTCGTTGTACCGAAATAGAGATTTGATTTAAACGACCAGGTACAGCATCACATTTTACACCAGAGGAAGGTACAGCCCAACTATGAAGTACATCAGCAGATGTTACAATAATACGTAGATGACTTTTGGCTGGTACAACCACTCGATTGTCAACTTCTAATAAACGTAATTGACCCAATTCTAGATCATCTTCTGGAATCGTATAACTGTCAAAAGTGAGTGACTGTTCATCGGAACTGTTATAGTCCGAATACTCATAAGGTTGGGTCGACGCCCGTCTCCCCCCAAACTGTACTTGCAAGTTTCCCCGCAAAAAGCTCTCCACGCCTACTCTTAGAAAGAAGACTCTTTTTCTTTAGTTAGTACCGACCGTAAGACCCTTTATGAGTAAGGGGAATCGAAGGCCGGGGAAAGTTTATTGGCAACAGGGAACCCTTTCTCACCCAGTCCTACCTACCCTATGTATTCGAGGGGGCTGGAACCGAAAAAGACCTGGTTCCACACATATGAGACAGGCAGAAGGTATGGGACGACCAGTTCACCATGGAAAGCGAATTCGATCCTATAGTCGTCTTCTTTGTTCGCAGTGGAAAGGGATGCTAGTCGGCTCGGAGAAGTTGTAGGCCCCAATAAAAAAGATCAAGAATGATTCCTCACCTATCCTGTCAGGGGCCCAGTTGAACGCTCGAGTATAGATTCCCTATGCTCATCGGCCGGGGCCGGCCGGCCCGTAGATCTGGATCCATCCATAGACCTGACCCGATATCGTTTGTCCAAAAAGAAAAAAGTAGGTTTTTAATAGTAGTTCATGAGACCTCGAATTCCCACGTTCCAGCTTGCATTATGCCAACAAGTCCCACCCCCAACTCTAGCTGAGAAGTTGAGTCGCCCTTCTTTTTTTTCTTTTTGATTTTCAGAAAAAGAATCGAATAAAGAAAGAGATAGTCTATATCCTGTATCGATCATAGGATCACTCTATGAATAGGTAAATTCTCTGTGACCTCCCACCGTTCACGACATCCCTTGCTTCTCGCTGCGAACGGCTCCTCGGTGGAAGAGTAGAAGCGCTGGTCCCCTTCGGTCAAGTTGCTTGTACCTGCTGTTACCTACCGTAGGACCTCCGTCCCCGAAGCGAAGAAAGAGGAGCAGGAACAAGAGGTTGTCCTCTCCCGGCCCAGTAGTTCCGCAACTACTACCGTGGTTGTTGCCAACGGGGATCCCCCATTCCGAAAGGTTACTGGGCCGGCCGTTAGGTCCAAAGTTGTATGCCACAGCTATGGTGCCGATAGATTCACTACTTCAGCGCCGTTATCGGACATTTCAGGCTGAGCATCTATTTCTCGTATATCGCTCCACACCGAGAAGAGGGATGCGTACCTCCAGCAACAACAAGATGGAACCATAGGCTTCTTTGCTGGGAGCATTTCGGGGTATAGGTCTAACCATCTCAACTCCCCGTTTCTGGCATGCTATAGTTATTTAAGTCTCTCGACGGCGGGAATGGGAGATTACCGGTAAGCCAGATGCTTCGCGAACCATATTCTTAAGGCATTTCGTTGCACTTAAATCACCCTCGTGAAGAGGCGCACTCCGATACCATTGATGTCCAATAGCTTTGATAGTAATGGCTGGATTTACTACTACCTCGTCCATTGAGTATAAGAGAGCAAATGATGGTATAGCAATGAACATCAGGATGATACTAGGAAATATGGTCCGAAGAATCTCGATAGTAGTTCCATGAACAATCCTTTGCGGGATTGGATTTTTTTCTTTTTGGAAATGCCATAAAGCGCGAACCAAGATCCGTGAGACGAAAACCAAAATAAGAATGAGGAAGAAAAAGATATCGTGATGTAAGTCTATTATTCCTTGCATCATAGGTGTTGCTGCGTCTTGAGATCCTAATTGCCATGGTTCCGCTGCATCACAAGGAGCAATTATGAGAAATAGCCATTCTAGAACAATCATTTGATCTGTTTCATTCTTTGACTGCTCTGCTCCCCCAAAAAAATGGAGAGACTTGTTCTTGCTCTTCCAATTCAGGAAGACTTCTTTCGCCGGTTGGTCCAACCAAGAAAGACATGGGAATTTTGGGCGTCAGATTCTTCTTCTTCTCTTACTTACGATATTTCGAGTTGGATGAACAGATCGCTCCTATTTAATAAGACATTAGATTCTCATTCATCAATAACTCGACTTCCAGCTTCTCGCATGGAAGGGTCCGGTCCGGAAGAAGAGGAAAAGGAGTTCACCTCAAATCAAGGCAACGCGCGCTCAATCCATCTATCCTGTCTGATTGAGAAAGTCTTTAGGTTCCAGAGTTCCGACCTATAAAGGAGTGAAACCGCTTCCAAAGACTCAGCGAGTGAACTAGGATTGTGATTCTCAGCGATTCGGTTGGTTTGCTATTGATATAGATTAAAGACCGAACCTTTCTGCGAAAGCGTTACGGAAATGATCTACCTTTCGAATTTTGATCTTGACATGTCGGTGGTTTTTAACCGTAGCCTTCTTGCCCTAACCGAAGTCCAGGAACGGATCCTTTTGCCTGGAATGACTGAGGTCAAATGACACATTAGGCGGTAGCCATTCAAAAGCCCAAGAGACGATGCCCTAGTTCGATACCTGATGACTTGCCCTACTTTTTGTCTAAACCGGTTGATTGAATGTCTGAGGTAGGGCCTTCTTTGCCAAAGTAATGGGGCCCTTCCAATAGGAAGAAGGACGCTGAGACAAGGAACTTCACTTCGACGCTGGGTAACACTTCCTCCATCTTTGGAATTGAATCACTAGTAGCAGAAGGAGGCAAGTAACTGATTAAGGAAAGGCATGAGTTTCCCTTTTCCAAGTAAGTTATGGAAAAAAAGTTATTATTAGCTTTCACCCTTTCTCCGCTTCAAAAGGAGCCGAAGATCTTTAAAGAACTTAATACTTTTTAGACGGCCTTAAGGAAAGAAGTACAGGAGCTGAAGTCGATTCGCCAACAGAGAAGGGGGTCGGACATGAATACGATTCGCGGACATGAAACATAATCAAGGCAGATGCCAAGAAGTGGGCAAGGAACTTCCTTAGGGACTTGTAGTCTTTACTTCCTTTGGAGGCTCTGCGGGGATAATAAAGGGCTTTAGTTGTTGAAGAAAATGTCCCGATGAACCTTTATTCGCACTTTGTGTCGCTAACCCGTGGCGGACAGAGCTAGCAGGTGACGGTAAAGGTACCTCCACATTTCGAACCTCGGGAGAGAAGGACGTTGATCGAGCTTTTCCATGCCTAGTCCCAGTTTCGGTTAAAGACCCAGAACGGGCTACAGATCTATACTAATGAAGTTTTTATGTGAGAAAGTCAAGCCAGGAAGTCCTTCTCTCATTCTGGTGCTTGTAAGATAAGACCGTAGATGAATTAGGAAAGAGGTCCTATGCCCGGTTAAGAAAGGCTGTAGTGATAGCGGCGGGGCTTACTTTCTCTTTGGTTCAGCTACTAAATAGATAAGTCATTTCTGCTTGACTATAGCCATCGGGGTGGGGATGAGGCAGAAACACTTGCCACACGTGATAATGCCACATTAGATAGAACAGTTCCTTATCAATGGAAGCCTTCGATGAAGAAGGTAAGTAAATGCTACTTAAGAAGCACAAGCACCCCTTTTTATTCACTAAGGATGAGATGTGCAGGAGCGGGTCGATGATGACACTGGGGAAGCCCAGTCAACCGATAGGGGAAAAAAATGACATTCGCTTGTTTAACTGCTAAGAATCATTTTATCTTTCGACTGGGAACTGCTTACCTTTGGTGCTTTATATTTTTTTATATAAGGTAGTAATCCCGTAGAGGCAAGGGCGAATCGAGTTAGCATCCCGCCATTCATGCCATGCCTTGTCAGCTAGGCTAGTTAGTTAATTCCTTCCAATAAAATAATTCTGCGATGATGCGCGTAATCGATCTCTTATTAGGTTATATTAAAATTTCTAGAGGAATGGGTCAAGGAAGACTAAGAGAAGAGAACCTGAAATGAAAGGTCAGATAGTGAAAGATGAACAAGAAGCCACAACTCGAAGGCTAATTCATGCTTTGCCAATGAGTGATGTTATTTTACTTCATATCCCAAGTTAGGAATAAGATCACAGCTTACCCCGCCACAAAGCGATTCAAATCTCTTTTTCATAGGCGCTAACTCTTACTTAAACAGCTTCGCTTCCTTCCATTAGTCAATCGGACTTTTTTGTTGTAATGATCAATCCTAAACCTACAGCTGCTCTTAAATACCCACTTTCAGGGATATGCAACTCAGAAAAGGGTGATTCATTTTCGAATGCTTTCAAGATCTCATCGGTTATATAAGTGTGTTCAATAAAACTCACCTTTTTAAACAAATACTTACTAGTTTCGGGGTTAAAGAATTGTTCGCGAGGTATATCTCTAGGAAAGACATCGATAGGGGGCGCTGTATCCCCAACACCAGGTACAAACAGGTACCATGTAGTACAACTTACCCCCAGACTAACAAGAATAAATAACCTACCGTATTCACCATTAAAAAAAGTAAATAACTCTACTAACACCTTATCATATCTTTCATTTACCAAACTAAGCAATCCTTTTCCTAATCTGCTATAAGAAGACGCATCCGGGACATATTAAGGAAAACTATTTGATGTGAATCTGATCGTCTCGCATATTCTGGTTAACCTTTTAATAAGTTTATTTGTCACAACAAAAGTATGATTCAAGAAAGTTGATTGGTTAGGAAAATACTTGTAAAACAAGATCATGACATTCTCAGGGTCAATCTAGTCCTCTTTGAATTTCTCTCGTACTCTAGATAAATGGAAGCCTTTTTTTAGAAAAGAGGAAGACAGGGAATCGGAACTAAATCATTCTTTCTTCGTCGACTATGGACTTTGACGACTCTAGCTTCATCTTAGGGAAAGTAAAAAGAAAAGCATCATTCACATCTTACAGTAATTTCTTAGATCTTACAGTAATTTCTTAGGGACTCTAGATCATAGACTGGGATCACTCGAGATCGATGGCTATGCACTCGCCCGAATGCAAACATTGGCTTGTTAGATTTTCCTTTGAGCGAGCCGTTGACTACTCAATAGAAATGAAAGTAAGAAAACAGGCATTGAGAGGGGTAGTTCGGGCAACGATCTGGTTTTTTGCTATTGGCACAAGCAGGTCCCTACTATCTAAGAACACTAGCAATGAGATCTCATCTCTCTGACTTAGGTTCCGAAGCTTGTCGCAAAGAAGAGAGGGAAAGAGCGGAAAAGCGGGTTTTACGTCAACAGTTCTTCCTCGTTCCGACAAAGAGTGTGTTTCCTTATTCTTTTTTAGCTTTGAGCTTGGTTCAGATTGGACACGTCCTCACTCGTTCTTTTTTCAAGATCTTTGAGCCTCTTAAGGATGCCGTAGGGTTCCCGTGATTGAAGGTTTATGGATATCCTACCCTAAGACGAGAGGGTTGGGCTTAGAACAAGACCCATCGGTGGATAAGATCACATCTTCATAACAAAAGGTGTACACGTTCGGCCT